ACATAAGAAATGTATCAAATCGATTCTTTTTAATGTTAATGAATCGATCCGATCGCAACTTCGAATATGGAATGAAAGGGGATCCAATAGGAAATAAGACTCTGAATCATAGAACTAGAATGAAATATACGATCAACCAACATCTCTCGAATTGGAAAAAGAGTCAGAAGAAAGGGTCCGACCCTCTTAGTTCTCGAACCGAGAGATCCATGACTTGGGATCCTAATGCATATAGATACAAATGGACCCAAAATTTCCAGGAACATTTCATTTCTGAGGCGAAGAGGCGTTTTCAATTTCAAGTAGTGTTCGATCGATATCATCATCATCGAGATCGATTACGTATTCATCGATCTCGATATCGATTCCGTATTCATCTGAATCGATTAGGTATTCATCGATCTCGATCTCGATTCCGTATTCATTTGAATCGATTCCGTATTCATCTGAATCGAGATCGATTCTGTATTTCTCTGAATCGAGATCGATTCTGTATTCATCTGAATCGATTCCGTATTCATTTGAATCGATTCCGTATTCATCTGAATCGATTCCGTATTCATCTGAATCGATTCCGTATTCATCTGAATCGATTCTGTAGTCATCTGAATCGATTCCGTATGAATCCGACTCAATATTTGATTGATTGGGCCGAGTTTATGGCCAAACTGTCGAAGTCACATCCCTTTTTGACGAAGTCACCTCGTTTCCTTTTGTCGAAGGCATCTTTATTTTTGTCGAATTCCCTTCCCTTTTGGTCGAAGTCACTTCTCTTCTTTTTGTCGAAGTCACTTCTCTTTTTGTCCTTTTTGTCGAAGTCACTTCCTTTTTTCTTTGTGAGTATCGGAAGTCCCCCCATTCCTGGGTCTGAGATCCCCATCTATATCTATGAATTGAAAGGGCCGAATGATCAACTCTGCAATCAGTTGTTAGAATCAAAATCAATAGGTGTTCAAATCGTTCCTTTTAATAAACGGAAACCCTTCTTATTGGATGATCATGATCCTTCCAAAAAATCGAAATTCTCGATCACTGGAGGCACAATATCACCATTTTTGTTCAATAAGACAAAATGGATGATTGACTCATTGCCTACTAGAAAGAATTGCAGGAACGATTTTGATAACACGGATTCCTATTTCTCAATGATATCCCACGATCGAGACAATTGGCTGAATCCCGTGAAACCATTTCATCGAAGTTCATTGATATCTTCTTTTTCTAAAGCAAATCGACTTCGATTTTTGAATAATCCACATCACTTCTGGTTCTATTGTACCAAAAGATTCCCTTTTTATGTGGAAAAGGCCCTTCTCAAGAATTCGGATCTTACGTATGGACAATTCCTCACTATCTTGTTCATTCGCAACAAAAGATTTTCTTTGTGCGTCGGTAAAAAAAAACATGTTTTTTTGGAGCGAGATACGATTTCCCCAATCGAGTCACAGGTATCTAAGATATTCATACCTAAGGATTTGCCACAAAGTGGTGACGAAACGTATAACTTGTACAAATCCTTCCATTTTCCAATTCGATCCGATCCATTCGTTGGTAGAGCTCTTTATTCGATCGCAGACATTTCTGGAACACCTCTAACAGAGGGACAAATAGTCCATTTTGAAAGAACGGATTGTCCACCTCTTTCAGATATGAATCTATCTGATTCCGAAGGGAAGCAGTATCTCAATTTCCATTCAAACATGGGTTTGATTCACACTTCATGTGCTGAGAAATCCAAAAAGAGGAAAAAACGGAGTCTTAGGTTTAGGTTTAAAAAACGGGAGATGGATAGAACCCTTCAACGAGAGCGTGCTTTTTCAAATCTCTCAAAATGGCATCTGTTCCAACCATATATACCGTGGTTCTTTACTTTGACAGGGTTCAAATATCTAAAATTCGCCCTTTTCGATCCTTTTTCAAACCTATTGCGCAGTCACATATCTATTTTTCAGGATATTCTGGAGACATCATGGTGGATTCTTCAGACAAAATTGTGGGCGATTCTTTCAAAATGGAATCTCAGTGAGATTTCGAGTCATTGTTTACAGACTCTTCTTCTGTCCGCAGAACTGATTCATCGAAATAATGAGTCACCCCTATGGCTGAGATCATCAAATGCTCGGGAGTTCCTCATCCTTTTCCTTCTTCTTGTTGCTGGATATCTCGTTGGTACACATCTTCTCTTTGTTTCCCGAGCCTCTAGTGAGTTACAGACGGATTTCAAAAAGATCAAATCTTTGATGATTCCATCATACATGATTGAGTTGCGAAAACTTCTGGATAGGTATCCTACATCTGAGCGAAATTCTTTCTGGTTAAAGAATCTCTTTCTAGTTGCTCTGGACCAATTAGTCTATTTTCTAGAAGCAATATGGGGTTCTGCTTGTAACATGCTATTGGGTGGCGGTCCCGCTTATGGGTTCAAATCCATAGGTTCTAAGAAGAAATTTTGGAATAGCAATCTCATCGGTATCATGAATTTCCTAAGGATCATACCAAATCCCATCAATCGAATCACTTTTTCGAGAAATACGAGACATCTAAGTCGTACAAGTAAAGAGATCTATTCATTGATAAGAAAAAACGTGAACGTTGAGTGGATTGATGATCAAATAGAATCCTGGGTCGCGAACAGTGATTTGATTCAGGATGAAGAAAGAGAATTCTTGGTTCAGTTGTCCACCTTAATGATAGAACTAAGGATGGATCAAATGCTATTGAGTCTGACTCATAGTGATGGTTTATCAAAGAATGACTCTAGTTATCAAATGGTTGAACAACCGGGATCAATTTACTTACGATACGTAGTTGACATTCATCAAAAGGATCTAATGAATTATGAGTTCAATAGATCCTGTTTAGCAGAAAGACGGATATTCCTTGCTCATTTTCAGACAATCACTTATTCACAAACCTCGTGTGGGACTACTCGTTTTCATTTCCCATCTCATGGAAAACCCTTTTCGCTCCGCTTAGCCCTATCCCCCTCTAGGGGTATTTTAGTGATAGGTTCGATAGGAACTGGACGATCCTATTTGGTCAAATCCCTCGCGACAAACTCCTATGTTCCTTTCATTACGGTAGTTCCGAACAAGTTCGTGGATGACATTCCTTATCAGATCGATCCTTATGATAGTGACGAGAACGATCTTTATAATGATTATGAGGATTCTCATTATTATAGTGATATTGAAATTGGTGATAGTTACGCTATTGATGAGATTGACATTGATAGTGATGTTGATGAGAGTGACGATAGCGATAGCGATAGCGATAGCGATAGCGATGATGACCTTGATATAGATGATATAGAGCTGCTAAATAAGCTACCTATAGATCCACTACTAGAGGCATTTCGATTTAGTATCCTCCTTACATTCGCAATAGCAAAAGTAATGTCCCCTTGCATACTCTGGATTCCAAACATTCATGATCTGTCTGTGCGTGCGTCGAATGACTTATCCCTCGGTCTATTAGTGAACTCTCTCTCCAGGGATTGTGAAAGATTCTCCACTAGCAATATCCTTGTTATTGCTTCGACTCATATTCCCCAAAAAGTGGATCCCGCTCTAATAGCTCCGAATAAATTAAATACATGCCTTAAGCTACGAAGGCTTCTTATTCCACAACAACGAAAGCACTTTTTCACTCTTTCATATACTAGGGGATTTCACTTGGAAAAGAAACTGTCCCATCCTAATGGATTCGGGTCCATAACCATGGGTTCCAGTGTACGAGATCTTGTAGCACTTACCAATGAGGCCCTATCCATTAGTATTGCACAGAAGAAATCCATTATAGACACTCATACAATTCGATCCGCTCTTCATAGACAAACTTGGAATTTGCGAGCCAAGGTAAGACCGGTTCAGGATCATGGGATCCTTTTCTATCAGATAGGAAGGGCTATTGCACAAAATGTACTTCTAAGTAATGGCCCCATAGATCCTATATCTATCTATCTTAAGAAGAGATTCCCTAAGGAAGGGGGTTCTTATTTGTACAACTGGTACTTCGAGCTTGCAACGAGCATGAAGAGATTAACGATACTTCTTTATCTTTTGAGTTGTTCTGCCGGATCGGTCGCTCATGATCTTTGGTCTCTACCCGGACCCGATGAAAAAAATGGGATCACTTCTTATTTGGTTGAGACTGATTCTGCTCTAGTTCGTGGCCTATTAGAAGTATTCGAAGGAGAAGGCACTCTGGTGGGATCCTCTCGGACAGAAAAAGATGGCAGTCAGTTTGCTAATGATCGAGTGACATTGCTTCTTCGGTCCGAACGAAGGAATCCCTTAGATATGATGCAAAATGGATTTTGTTCTAGCGTTGATCAGAAATTTCTCTATGAAAAAGACGAATCGGAGTTTGAATTGGAAGAAGGGGTTCCATTTAGAGAAGGAGACCTCGACCCGCAACAGATAGAGGAGGATTTCTTCAATGACATAGTTTGGGCTCCTAGAATATGGTACCCCGATCTATTTGGTTGGATCGAAAGTCCCAATGAATTGGGATTTCCCTATTGGGCCAGGTCATTTTGGGGCACGCGGATCATTTCTGATCAAGAGAATGATTCGGAAGAGAATGATTCGGAAGAGAATGATTCGGAGTTCTTGCAGAGTGGAACCATGCAGTACCAGACACGAGATCGATTTTACAAAGAACAAGTCTTTTTTCAATTTCAAATAAGCCAATTTCTTTGGGACCCTGCGAATCCATTCTTTTTCGATGCGCCTGTGTTTTCACGTCGAGAATTCTTTGCAGATCAAGAGATGTCAAAGGGGCTTCTTACTTTCCTAACAAGTCCTCCTAAATCGCTGTCTGAAAGCTGGTTCATCAAGAATACGCAAGAAAATAACTTCGAATTGTTGATTCATCGCCAGAGATGTCAGAGAACCAATAGTTCATTATCTAATGGGTCTTTCCGTTCTAATACTCCATCCGAGAGTTATCAGTATTTATCAAATCTGTTCCTATCTAACGGAACGCTAGTGGATCAA